GCTTTTTGACAAGCATTTGCTGCAGGAGTTCGTGTGAACCAAAACCCTATTAATAGATAGGAAGACATTCCAACCAATTCCCAAAAAATATAAATTTGTATCAAATTAGAACTAGTAACTAATCCCAACATCGAAGTACTGAAAAAACTCATATAAGCAAAAAATCTCAAGTATCCTTGATCGTGAGCCATATAATTATCACTATAAATAAGAACCATAATTCCAACAGTAGTGATTAACATTGACATAATAGAAGTAAGTGGATCGATCAAGTAGCCGAATTCTAAAGAAAAATCATTATCGAGGGTCCAAGACCATACATATTGATAGATAGAACTACTTTTTATTTGCTGAATAGACAGATTAGTTGAAAAAATCATGACTATACTTAACAATAAAATACTCGAAAAAGCCCACATACGACGGAGATTTTTTGTTGCTGTCGGAAAAAGAAGAAGTCCCACTCCTATTAACATAGGAACTGGAAGTGGAAGGAAAGGTATGATCCACGCATATTGATATGTCTGTTCCATAAAAAAAGTTTTTTAATTCTTAATTAATATTAATTGTTTCCGATTCACCGGATCTTACCTCTTTTTGAAAGGAGTCAATAAAAAAATAAAAATATGCACTAACTTAATAACTTAAATAGAAATAGAATTTTTGAATTTTTATTTCTTTTTATACTTATTCTTTAGAAGTTTCTGCTAAATACTTCAAATATTCAAATCAAGAAGTTACAATTGGTCAAATCATATGAAAAAAGCAGATTAATTACTAGTCTCCTTCGAATTTTCAAATTCAAGTTAAATTAGGCATATTTTTCGCGAATTTGACAAGTTACTAAAAAAAAAAAGAATATTCTTTTTTTTTAGTAATAAAAATAGTTTATGCTATTTTCCCATATCTTTCACGCATCTTATGTATTCTTTTTGATTTGAGAATCAAAAATATTATCTAGAAAAGAAATACATAATGAATTGGCAAAGCGCAAATTTCTTTTGAACAATAGATGTCTTTCACATCCAGCTATACCAATGAGTAATCTCTTAATTTTTATTTAAATGGCAGTTCCAAAAAAACGTACTTCTGCATCAAAAAAGCGTATTCGTAAAAATTTTTGGAAAAGGAAGGGGTATTGGGCAGCGTTAAAAGCGTTTTCCTTAGGGAAATCTATTTCTACCGGGAATTCCAAAAGTTTTTTTGTGCAACAAACAAATAAAATAAGTAATAAAACATAACATGTTACAATAATCTGAATCGGTTTGACTCAAAAATTGACTCATTTCGTTTCGAAAATAAAATTCCCGCTTTCCATTCCCTGTTGAGTTAATCAATAGGAAATGGAATTTGTTTCGCTCTTAGAATTAGAATAAGGATTTTTCTCTTTACCGTACTGAATTCAAAAAAAAAAAAGAATCCTTTTTTTTTTGACAAAAAAACATAAGATACGTAATTGTCTTTTTAGTATATTTTCTCATTTCCAAGGTGGGGAGTATTATTTTCCCCATCAGCCTGTTTCTTACAATAATATAAGCAATAATATAAGAATATAAGGTTTTCTTTTTTCTCTAGATCCACGTTTTCTCTATAGAAAGGCGAGTAAAAAATCAAAATCATTGAAACTAATTGATTAAAATTCTAAACCTTTTTGTGCAACTTTCTTCTTTTTGGATTTTCTATGAATTCCTATATAGATTCCCATATATTTATTGCCATCAATCCACTCAAAAACACTTAAGAAATTTTTTTGGATAAATATGTGTCAATTTTTACTGATCCAAAATTTTTTTGTTCATTGATAAAATGGATTTTTTGGTTTCGATGTTTGAAATCAAATAAATCAAAAACAGTTCATTAAAACAAAACAAAAAGGTTTAGAATTTTTTTTGGGGGGTTCTATCCCTTAATTCATAGTTGGACTATCTAGTTTTCCAAGAGTTCAAGTCGAGGAGAGTCTAAAATACACACTAAAACTAAGAGCCTAAATTCAAATAATGAACCTTCAAATACCTATTTGAACGAATTTTTATTCATCAATTTGAATCTTTCCTAAAAAATATTGCAAGAATTTAATTCTTAAATCTAGACGATTGCTTATTCATAGGGTATTATGAATTCAAGACAAGCCGCTATGGTGAAATTGGTAGACACGCTGCTCTTAGGAAGCAGTGCTAGAGCATCTCGGTTCGAGTCCGAGTGGCGGCATGTCATCTCCTAAAAAAAGTAAATAGATCCTATAATGAATTCAATTTCCGATTTCCTTTTTATAATTATGGGACTCCTTAAAAAAAAATTATGATATTTTCAACTTTAGAGCATATATTAACTCATATTTCTTTTTCGATTGTTTCAATTGTAATTACAATTCATTTCATAACTTTTTTAGTCGATGAAATCGTAAAACTATATGATTCATCCGAAAAGGGGATGATAATGACTTTTTCCTGTATAACAGGATTATTAGTTACTCGTTGGGTTTATTCGGGACATTTTCCAC